AAAAAGTAAATATCTTTTCAGGAAGAAATCTAGTTCTGCTTCCGTATTGCTCTTGTATTGTTTTTTCTTTTGTAGTTTTTTCATGTCTGATTCTGAATAAATTTCTTCAATCTCATTTTCTTGATTTAAAAGAATAGATACGGGATTTTCTTGGTTTTGCACCTTTGATCTAAGATCTCTTTGGTTTTCAGATTCTTTTTCTTTTTGATTTTTTAATTCAAAAGATTTTTTTTCGTTCGACGGTATAATTTCTTTTTGCTTTCTATTAATGTTTTGAGTTTCACTAAGATTTTCATTTCGATTAAAATTAAAAAAAAGGAAGTTGTTTGGTATAAACCAGGGTTTCATTTTATATGCATTATAAAGTAGTAAAAATTCTGGGAAGAACCAAAGCTCCAGATTTGGTATAGGATGACTTAGTATTTCTGCATTCATTCCCATCCAATCCCATTTTTTTTTTTTTTTGGAGGAATTGCTTTCTTCATCTTGATGAACCATAAGATAAAAAAGGTTTTTTTTATCAATTTTATCAATTAGTTGATAATTATAATTAGTATCCTCGGTCTTAGTATTTTGATTCTTGTTGGTATCGACCTTGACCCAGGCTTCAATATCTATTTTTTTTCTAAGACAAAAATTGATGATTTTCCAATCAAAATATTTTCGATCCGTATTTTTTTCCTTTTTTTCCATATATATAATATCACTTTTGCCTAGAAAATTATTGATAGGGATATAGGCTAATCTATCAAATGTTTTTCTTTTCTGTGTGTTGTAATTATAAGAATTCTTTTGAGTCTTATTTACTTGGAATGGTGATCTATAACTATAAATGGATGGGTCCTCCTTCTTTTCATAATTAATAGATCTATAAGATAAAAGATTATATATATAGTATTTTTGAAAATTATCTTTCTGATTTGGTAATAAATATACTTTGTAATCGCTTTGTTTTTTATAATAACTTAATTGTTCTTTTTCATATGAATCCTCTTTCTTTAAATTTGTATCTTGAATTGTATGACATTGATTGGTGCTATTTTGCCACTTTTGTGCTATTAATTTAGACCATCTAATCTGAGATAAATGGTATTGATAATGACTTATTAACCAGTTTTTCCATTTATTTTTTTTCGAGTTCCGAAGTTTCTTAGCTTTGAATTCAGAATCAATTATTCCTTGTCTTCCAAAATAAGTTTTTATTGAAGTTTTAAGAAAAGGGGGTGTTCCGTGATATTCAAGAATAGATCTTAACTTGTTTAATTTTTGGATTTGTGACAATTTGTAAAATACATATGCTTGTGAGAAGGAGGATAATCCATCAACATTCTGTGAATTATTATTACTAATATTATAAAAGGATTTTTGTATAGTTGAAATAAAGTCAATTTTCGTTTCATTAGTTTTATTACCTTTTTCATGATTTTTTTTAATATTTAAAATGGGTTTATCAATAAGAGTTTTTCTTGATTCAAGAAAAAGTTTTGTATGCATTCTGGGAATATTAATCATAGATAGAAGTATATCTATGTATATCTTTTCAATGAAAAATTTTATAAAAAAAGAAAATTTACGAATTAATCGAGCGCTGCGCCTTTTTAATATTTGCCAAATAGTTTTTGGTAATTCGAATCTTTTAGCATTCGAACTACTTTTATTAGTATTAGGATTAACATTTATTCCTGGAATCCCATTTTTTTTTTCTTTTGTAATTTTTTCTATTTTTTTTCTAATTGTACTTGTTCTATCAGTTAGATCCTTCGTTTTTTTTTCTGTCAGTAAATAATTTGTCCAACTTGTAGATCTAATTTGATTCACGGATTCATGAATTATTTGATTACGCGTTATAGAACCTTTTTCTTTTTTCGTTTCGCTTGATTTATCTACTTCTTTCAATCTACTAAATAGAATTCTTTTTATTTTTGAGATTTCTTTTATTATTATTTTTAATAATAGAATACTTTTGCTAAACCATTTGTTTGTTTTTTTTGAGATAGTTAGAAAAAATCTTGTTCTTGCTTTTAAAACTTGTAGAATTAGAAAATATTTTTTTTTGAAGTTTCCAATTTTTTTTTCGAGTTTCTTTAAAATGGGTCCAAAAAAGGAAGGCCGTTTTCGGGGAGAACCAAAAGGAAGTTCAGTCTCCATTCCCCAAACTGTTAAAAAAGAAAAATCATCTTTTTGCCCTTTCTTTTTCATTCGATCTATATAAGAAGACCCTAACTTGGATCCGTACCAAGGTTTTAGACAGAAAGGAAATAGTATTTTTATCTGAATGCCGTCTAGTAACCAATTTTTTGGAAATTCTCTTTTTGATAATTGAACACCATTATAGGTGCATTTAATATGTATTTCTCTATTCCATTCCTTGAAATCCTCAGACCATTCAGGAAATTGCAATAGTAGTATACGGACAATATTTTTAGCTACTATTAATGAAGGTAATAGAATATATTTTCTAAGAGTCGATTGAGTTATTAACATTAAACCTCTTACTGCT